TTCATAGTAGTTTATCCCCAACTATTGAATTAGGAATAACATGACCTCCAGTAGGGATTATAGCCTTTAATCCTTTCCAAATTCCTTTATTAAATACTGCTATTTTACTAGCTTCAGGAGTTACAGTTACATGAGCTCATCATAGTTTAATAGAAAGAAACCATTCTCAAACAACACAAGGGTTATTTTTTACTATTGTTTTAGGAGTATATTTTTCAATTCTTCAAGCATATGAATATATTGAAGCCCCTTTTACAATTGCAGATGCAGTATATGGATCAACTTTTTATATAGCAACAGGATTCCACGGTCTTCATGTTTTAATTGGAACAACTTTTTTATTAATTTGCTTTTTACGTCACATTAATTTTCATTTTTCAAAAAATCACCACTTTGGATTTGAAGCAGCGGCATGATACTGACATTTTGTAGATGTAGTATGATTATTTTTGTATATTTCAATTTACTGATGAGGTAGATATTTATAAAGTATATATTTGTATATGTGACTTCCAATCACAAGGACTAAATAATTTTAGTATAAATAATATTAATATTATCAACAATAACTATAATTATTATAATTATTACTATTGTAGTAATAATGCTTGCCACACTTTTATCAAAAAAAACACTTACTGACCGAGAAAAATGTTCTCCATTTGAATGTGGATTTGACCCAATAAACTCTTCTCGTCTACCTTTTTCTTTGCGGTTTTTTTTAATTGCAATCATTTTTTTAATTTTTGATGTAGAAATTGCTTTATTATTACCAATAATTATAATTATTAAATCATCAAATTTAATTAATTGAACTATTACTAGTTTATTCTTTATTTTTATTTTAATTGTAGGATTATACCATGAATGAAATCAAGGAGCTTTAGAATGAAATGAATAAATATGAAGCGATTTATTGCAATTAGTTTCGGCCTAATCTTAGGTGAAATTCACCCATATTTTAGGGTAATAGTTAACTATAACATTTAATTTGCATTTAAAAAGTATTGAATTATTCAATTTACCTTATTAATTGAAACCAAAAAGAGGTATATCACTGTTAATGATAAAATTGAATTTTAAATTCCAATTAAAGAAATATAAATGGAATTAAACCATTAAAGTTAAAAGTTAGCAGCTTTTACTTGATCAACATATTTCAAATTTATATAGTTTAAAAAAAACATTACATTTTCAATGTAAAAATAAAAAATTATTTTTTATAAATATCTAAAGATTATAATAATCACCCTAACATCTTCAGTGTCATGCTCTAAATTTAAGCTATTTAAATAATTAATAAAACTAATTATCATTAATAAAATAATAAATCATAATATATATCTTAATAAATAAATTTTTAAACTATTATTTTGAAATTCTTGTAAATATAAAGAATAATTTTTTAATTGATTATATAATATTTGTCCCCCAAAAAACTCTCTTCATCCTTGATCAAAACTTTTAAATGAATATAATCCTAACTTTAGTGGATAATTAATAATACCAATTGTTGAAAGAACAGGTATAAATCATATTGACCCAGCAAAATAAACTAAATTATAATAATATAAACCCTTATTAATAAAAAATAATTTAACATTAGTTAATAAATAACCAATTCTCCCCCCTAATAAACATACAATTAAAGTTAAAATTTTTATATTAAAAGGTAAGCAAATTATTGAAGGATTTAAAAATATTAATCATCTTAATATACTCCCTCCAATAATTGCCATAATCATTAAAAAAAAAATTCTAAATAATATTGTTATACTTTTATCATTTAAAGGATGTAAAGAACTTCTATTAAATTCTCCAGTTATTGAATAATAAACCAAACGAAATGAATAACATACTGTTAATCCTGTACTAAAAAAAAAAAGAAAAAAAGAAAAACTATTCACATACGATAATATTACTATTTCTAAAATTAAATCCTTAGAATAAAATCCAGCTAAGAAAGGTATTCCACATAATGCTAAATTAGCAATATTAAAACAACTACAAGTTAAAGGCATTCTTATATTTAATCTTCCTATTATTCGAATATCTTGTGAATTTTTTATATTATGAATAATTGATCCTGCACATATAAATAATAAAGCCTTAAATAAAGCATGGGTTAATAAATGAAAAAATGCTAACTTATAAAATCCTATTGACAAAATTCTTATTATTAACCCTAATTGACTTAAAGTAGATAAAGCAATAATTTTTTTTAAATCAAATTCAAAATTTGCTCCTAACCCCGCTATAAATATTGTCAAACCAGAAACTAATAATAAAAATTGACCTATTCACAAATCAGTTAATAATACATTAAATCGAATTAACAAATAAACCCCCGCAGTTACTAAAGTTGAAGAGTGCACTAAAGCAGAAACTGGAGTAGGAGCTGCTATAGCCGCAGGTAGTCAAGAAGAAAAAGGAATTTGAGCACTTTTTGTTATAGCAGCTAATATCACTAATGCTCCAATAATTATTATTTCAAATTTAGTTGATAACATATCTAAATAAAACACATAATTTCAACTTCCATAATTTAATATTCAAGCAATAGCTAATAATAATGCAACATCTCCAACCCGATTAGATAAAGCGGTTAATATTCCAGCATTATAAGACTTAACATTTTGAAAATAAATAACTAAACAATAAGATACTAATCCTAATCCATCTCATCCTAATAAAATTCTAATTAAATTAGGACTAATAATTAAAAGTATCATAGATATAACAAATATCAATACTAATAAAATAAATCGATTAATATTATAATCTTCTTCTATATACTGATTACTATAAAAAATTACTAAAGAAGAAATTAATAAAACAAAAGATATAAACATTAAACTCATTCAATCAAATAAAAAAGTTATAACAATTGATATTGATTGTAAAGATAAAACCTCCCATTCAATAAAATAAACTAAATCTATTAAAATAAACTTTATTCTTATTAAAAATAAGCTAATACTAATAAAAATCAAAAAATAAAATCTCGTTTTACAATAATTTACTAAACTATTCACGATCTAAAATGAATTAATCATATCATTGACACCACAAATCAATATTTTTTTTAAACTATTTAAATAAATTCATAATATACAAAAACTTCTTTTTAAAATTAAAATATTTAAAGGAATTCAATGTAATATTAATAAAGAAAATTCTCGAACTGTCCCTACTGAAAAAAAATGAACCCCAGAATAAACCTTTCCATGTTGACTATAAGCAAATAAATACAACGAATAAGCTGCTCTAAAAAATGATAAAAAGGTTAATATAATTATAGTAATTCACGATCACCCAACAATTCTATTTAATAAAGAAATTTCCCCTAATAAATTTAGTGTAGGAGGGGCGGCCATATTGCCAGAACATAATAAAAATCATCATAATCTTAATGTTGGTATAAAATTTAAAAGTCCCTTATTAATTAACAAGCTTCGTCTTCCTATACGCTCATATGAAATATTGGCCAAACAAAAAAGACCTGAAGAACAAAGACCATGAGCAATTATTAAAGCATAAGACCCAGTTAATCCTCAATAAGTTAAAGTTAATAAACCACTTAATACAATTCCTATATGAGCAACAGAAGAATAGGCAATTAAAGCCTTTAAATCTGTTTGACGTAAACAGATTAATCTAATTAAAACTCCCCCTACTAAACTAATTCTAATTCATCAATAATTATACTTTACCCCCGTTATTTGTAATAAAGAAAATATTCGCAACAAACCATACCCCCCTAATTTTAACAAAATACCAGCTAAAATTATAGACCCTGAAACTGGGGCTTCTACATGGGCCTTTGGCAACCATAAATGAACTAAAAATATAGGCATTTTTACTAAAAAGGCAAAAATTAATGACAAATATAATAAATTTAAATCTATAAAACTAAAATTTAATAATAAATTAAAAGATAAAGTATTATTAATATCCAAAATATAAAAAATCCCAATTAACAAAGGTAAAGAAGCTAATAAAGTATAGAATAATAAATATACTCCTGCCTGTAAACGTTCAGGTTGATACCCCCAACCTAAAATTAAAAATAAAGTTGGAATTAAACTTGCTTCAAAAAACAAATAAAATATAAATATTCTCATTGAACTAAAGGTTAATACTAATATTATTAATAAAAATAAAATTATAAAAATAAATAAATTCTTATAATTATTATACAGATATACTTTTTCACTTGCTATTAATATTAACCCACAAATTCAAAAACTTAATAAAATTAATCCAAACGAAATTATATCTAACCCAAAATAATAAGAAATATAATTAAAATAATTTAAAGATCTAAAATTAATTATGAATAAAAAAGTAAAAAAAAACAACAAATTCTGAACCGTTCAATAATTACTTTTTAAAAAAGAAAGAGGCAATATAAAAATTAACATAAAAACAAACTTTAACATTGTAAAATTGAAAATCTTTGAAAATAATCATTACCATGAGTTCGAATTATTGAAACTAAAATAGAAAGACCTAATACTCCTTCACACACACAAAAAGTTAAAAAAAATATTCTAAAATAAAGCTCATAATTTATAAAATTTAAATAAAAAAATAAAAAAATAAATAATCTTAATACTATAAATTCTAATCTTAATAAAGTAGATAATAAATGCTTACGATTAGAAACAAATACTAAACAACCAAAAATAAATATAATTATTGATAAAATAAATAATAAATATATATTTGCCATTAATTTAATTAGTTTAAATAGTTTAACAACAAAACATTAGTCTTGTAAACTAAAATTAAGATATAATTCTTTTTAAACTTCAAGAAAAAAGAAACTTCTTTTTCATTAACTCCCAAAGTTAATATTTTAAATAAACTATTTCTTGATATTACAAAATTAATTATTATAACATTATGTTTAATTATAAGATTTATTTTTATACAAATAAAACACCCTTTATCAATAGGATTAATATTATTAATTCAAACTTTTTTAACATGTTTAATTACAAGAATTTATGTAAAGACATTTTGATTTTCATATGTTTTATTTTTAATTTTTTTAGGAGGAATATTAATTCTATTTATTTATGTTACATCATTATCTTCAAATGAAATGTTTTCTATATCATTTAGATTAACTATAATTAGATTAATTATTTTTTATATTTTTACCATGTTATTTTTTATTATTGATAAATCATTAATTGAACAATTTATTACAAATATAGAGATAGAAAAATTATCTAATATAAATAATTTAATTAACGAAAATATTTTATCATTAAATAAAATATACAATTTTCCAGCTAATTTAATTACATTACTTTTAATTAATTATCTATTTTTAACTTTATTAGTAACAGTAAAAATTACTAAAAAATTTTATGGACCATTACGACCAATAAACTAATGTTTAAACCAATTCGAAAAAATCACCCTTTAATTAGTATTGCTAATAACGCATTAGTAGACTTACCAGCACCATCTAATATTTCAGCATGATGAAATTTTGGATCATTATTAGGATTATGTTTAATACTCCAAATTTTAACAGGATTATTTTTAGCTATACATTATGCAGCTGATATTGAAACAGCATTTAATAGAGTTAATCATATTTGTCGAGACGTAAATAATGGATGATTCCTACGAATTTGTCATGCAAATGGAGCTTCTTTTTTTTTTGCTTGTTTATTTATTCATGTTGGACGAGGAGTCTATTATGAATCATATTTATATCACATAACTTGAAATACAGGAGTAATTATTTTATTCTTAACAATAGCAACAGGGTTCCTTGGATATGTTCTCCCTTGAGGACAAATATCATTTTGGGGGGCTACAGTAATTACTAATTTATTATCAGCTGTTCCATACTTAGGTATAGATTTAGTACAATGAATTTGAGGAGGGTTTGCTGTTGATAACGCAACACTAACTCGATTTTTTACTTTCCATTTTATTTTCCCTTTTATTATTTTAGCATTAATAATAATTCATTTATTATTTTTACACCAAACTGGATCAAATAATCCTCTAGGATTAAATAGAAATGTTGATAAAATTCCCTTTCATCCTTATTTTATTTATAAGGATATCTTTGGATTTATTGTATTTTTATGAATTTTAGTAGCATTTATTTGAAAATTTAATTATTTATTAATAGACCCAGAAAATTTTATTCCTGCTAACCCCTTAGTTACCCCAGTTCATATTCAACCTGAATGATATTTTTTATTTGCTTATGCAATTTTACGATCAATTCCTAACAAATTAGGAGGAGTAATTGCTTTAGTTTTATCTATTGCAATTTTATTAATTTTACCTTTTACTCATTCAAGTAAGTTCCGAGGATTACAATTTTACCCTTTAAATCAAATTTTATATTGAAACATAGTAATTGTTGCATCTTTATTAACTTGAATTGGGGCCCGACCTGTAGAAGACCCGTATATTTTAACAGGACAAATTCTTACAGTATTATATTTTTCGTACTTTATTATTAATCCATTAGTTGCTAAGTATTGAGATAAATTATTAAATTAATTAATAAGCTTTTATAGCATATGTCTTGAAAACATAAGAAAGAAGTAAATCCTTCTATTAATTTATACTAAAAATTATTCATTAAAATAATAAAGAAATTAAAAAAATTTTAAACCCTACAAAAAAAAATAGATAATTTAAAGAAAGAGGTAAAAAACTTTTTCACGCTAAATATATTAATTTATCATATCGAAATCGAGGTAAAGTCCCTCGTACTCAAATAAAAATAAAAGAAATAAAAGTTAATTTAAAAAAAAACAATAATCTATAAATATCCCCTCCTAAAAAAATAACTACAAATAACATACTTATAAACAAAATTCTTGAATATTCAGCTAAAAAAATTAATGCAAACCCCCCTCTTCTATATTCAACATTAAACCCAGAAACTAGTTCTGACTCTCCTTCAGCAAAATCAAAAGGAGTTCGATTAGTTTCAGCTAAACAAGAAGCTAATCAAACTAAACCTAAAGGAAAACAAAAAAAAATAAATCAAATATATGATTGATAATTATAAAAGTTTATAAAATTATAATTACCAATCAAAAAAATAAATCTCAATAAAATTAAAGCTAAACTAACTTCATAAGAAATTGTTTGAGCTACTGCTCGTAACCCCCCTAACAAAGCATAATTAGAATTTGAAGATCACCCAGCAATTATAACAGTATAAACCCCTAAACTAGTACAACATAAAAAAAACAACACACCTAAATTAAATGAATACAATTTAATTAAATAAGGAATACATATTCAAATTAATAAAGATAAAAATAAAGAAAAAATGGGAGAAAAATAATAAGAAATATAATTAGATACTAAAGGATATGTTTGTTCTTTAGTAAATAATTTTACAGCATCACTAAAAGGTTGTAATAACCCGTTAAACCCTACTTTATTTGGGCCTTTACGAATTTGAATATACCCTAACACTTTACGTTCCAATAAAGTTAAAAAAGCAACTCCTACTATTACACAAATAACTAATAATAATCTTCCAATTAAAGGTAAAATTAAATCATATATAAACAATACTATTTATAATTAAAAATTATATTTATAAATTCTAAATTTATTGCACTAATCTGCCAAAATAGTAAACAAAATTATTAATTTTCAAATAAATTAAAATTATATTTTTTATATTAGGTCCTTTCGTACTACAATATAATAATTAATTAAGGATAGAAACCAACCTGGCTTACGCCGGTTTGAACTCAGATCATGTAAGAATTCAAAGGTCGAACAGACCTAAACTTTAAACTTCTACACCTAAAAATAACTCTTAATCCAACATCGAGGTCGCAATCTTTTTTATCGATATGAACTCTCTAAAAAAATTACGCTGTTATCCCTAAGGTAACTTAATTTTTTAATCCATAATATAGGATCTAAAACTCATAAATCAATGTAAATAATAAATAAAAGTTTATTAAATTTTAATACCACCCCAGTAAAATTTTATCAAAAATATAAATTTTATTATTCTTTATAATTTATAATTTATAAAAATAAAGATCTATAGGGTCTTCTCGTCCTTTAATTATATTTTAACTTTTTAATTAAAAAATAAAGTTCTATAAAAATTTAAAAAAAACAGTATATATCTCATTCAACCATTCATACCAGCCTTCAATTAAAAGACTATTGATTATGCTACCTTCGCACGGTCAAGATACCGCGGCCCTTTAAAATTCAGTGGGCAGGCTAGACTTTATATATAAATCAAAAAGACATGTTTTTGTTAAACAGGTGAACATATTTAATTTGCCGAATTCTTCATTTAAACCTATCAAATTAATTACATTATATAAATTTATATACTAATTTTATCATAATTTATAATTTTAACTAATTAAAAATTATATTTTAATAAAAAATTTAATTTAAAAATAAATAATTTTAAATAAAAAATAAATTATAACAAATTTATTAATAATAGCTATTTTTAAGCTTATATTTATTTTTTAATTATTATAAATATAAAAATTTATTTTAAAGCTTATCCCTTAAAATATTATTTTATTTATTTATTAAATTTAAAAATTAAATTAATAAAATAAATAAACTAAATTAAATTTATTTCTTAAAAAACTAGATATATTTTAAAACGATTAACATTTCATTTCTAATTATATATTTAAAATAGTTATTCTACAATAACTTTTATATACAATTAAATCTTTAAAATTCGAGAAAAATTAATATAATAATTAATTATTTAATAAACCCTGATACACAAGGTACAATAAATAAAATTTTCTTTTAAAATAAAAATTTTTCAAATTATTTCAATATTCTTTTACAATACTAATACACTATAATTAAAATTATTATTTCATTATACATTACTAAAACTAAAAATATTAAAATTATTTTTATTAATAATTAATAAAAAAAGATAAATTAATAAATAAATATTATCAATTTAAATTGAATTGCACAAATTTCTTTTCAATGTAAATGAAATGCTTTACTAATTAAGCTTTAAATTGTCATTCTAGATACACTTTCCAGTACATCTACTATGTTACGACTTATCTCATTTTAAAAATGAGAGCGACGGGCGATGTGTGCATGTTTTAGAGCTTTAATCATATAAATAATCTATTTTATATTACTATTAAATCCACCTTCATATTTTTATTTCAAAAAATAATTCGTTTAAATAATTTTATTGTAATCCATTTCTACTTAATCATAAACTGCACCTTGACCTGACATTTTATTTAATAAAATATTTAGAAAATTATTAATCTTATAATATATTCTGATGACGGCGATATACAAATTGAAAACAAAACTAAGTTAGGTCCAACGTGGATTATCAATAACAGAACAGATTCCTCTAAATAGACTAAAACACCGCCAAATTCTTTAAATTTTAAGAATATAACTAATACTACTTTAGCATTTTAATTATTTAATTTTAATAATAGGGTATCTAATCCTAGTTTATTATAAAATTTTTATAGCTTAAATTAATCAATAATTAATAATAAATAAATTTAAAAATTTCACCTAATAAATTTATATAAATATTAAATAAATATAATTTAACTAATACTAAAAATTTTTATTTGCATCATTTGTATAACCGCAGTAGCTGGCACAAATTTTACCAATACTAGATATTATTACTAATTCAAAATTTCTTTTATAATTAATATTAATTACTGCGAATAATTTATAATTATTTATTTTTAAAATTAATAATAGTTCACACAAAAATTTACATGTAAAATAAAATATAAATAAAATATTTAACTAGAATAAAATAATATTAATAACTTAAATTTTGTAATAATAAATTTAAATAATTTTATAATAATTATATAATAATAATAATTAAATTATTATAAAATTTAAATATATTAATTATTTAATTTAAATAAATAATTTTAATATATTTCTCCCCCTAAAAATTACCCCTATTTTTTTTTTTTTTTTATTAATTAATCTATAAAAATAATTAATTATTTATAAATTATATAAATTATATTAATTATATTATTTATTTATATAAAAATAATAATTATTATTTGTACGATTTAATAATTAATTAAAGTATTAATAATTATATAAATATTTAATATATATATATATATTTATAAATTAAAATTATTATAATTTATTATATTTTATATAAATAATTTATATATATATAAATATTTTTTTTCTTTAATTATAAGACTATTTGGTTTATAAATAAAATACCCATTTTATATAAATATATTTTATAATAAATGTTTATATTAATATAAATTATTTATATAGTTAAAAGGAATGATGTATCACAATATTTACTTAATATCCCGTTATTTTTAATACTAATATAAAAAAA